GTCGTACAAGTAAAGAGATCTATTCATTGATAAGAAAAAGAAAAAACGTGAACGGTGATTGGATTGATGAGAAAATAGAATTCTGGGTCGCGAACAGTGATTCGATTGATGATGAAGAAAGAGAATTCTTGGTTCAGTTCTCCACCTTAACGACAGAAAAAAGGATTGATCAAATTCTATTGAGTCTGACTCATAGTGATCATTTATCAAAGAATGACTCTGGTTATCAAATGATTGAACAACCGGGATCAATTTCCTTACGATACTTAGTTGACATTCATCAAAAGGATCTAATGAATTATGAGTTCAATAGATCCTGTTTAGCAGAAAGACGGATATTCCTTGCTCATTATCAGACAATCACTTATTCACAAACCTCGTGTGGGGCTAATAGTCTTCATTCCCCATCTCCTCATGGAAAACCCTTTTCGCTCCGCTTAGCCCTATCCCCTTCTAGAGGTATTTTAGTGATAGGTTCTATAGGAACTGGACGCTCCTGTTTGGTCAAATACCTAGCGACAAACTCCTATGTTCCTTTCATTACGGTATTTCCGAACAAGTTCCTGAATGACAAGCCTAAAGGTTATCTTATTGATGATATCGATATTGATGATAGTGACGATATTTATGATGACCTTGATGTTGATACGGAGCTGCTAACTATGTATATGACGCCAGAAATAGACCTATTTGATATCACCCTTCAATTCGAATTAGCAAAAGCAATGTCTCCTTGCATAATATGGATTCCAAACATTCATGATCTGCATGTGAATGAGTCGAATTACTTATCCCTCGGTCTATTAGAGAACTATCATTGTGAAAGATGTTCCACTGGAAAGATTCTTGTTATTGCTTCGACTCATATTCCCCAAAAAGTGGATCCCGCTCTAATAGCTCCGAATAAATTAAACACATGCATTAAGATACGAAGGCTTATTCTTCCACAACAACGAAAGCACTTTTTCATTCTTTCATATACTAGGGGATTTCACTTGGAAAAGAAGATGTTCCATACTAACGGATTCGGGTCCATAACCATGGGTTCCAATGCGCGAGATCTTGTAGCACTTATCAATGAGGCCCTATCAATTAGTATTACACAGAAGAAATCCATTATAGAAACTCATACAATTAGATCAGCTCTTCATAGAAAAACTTGGGATTTTCGATCCCATATAAGATCGGTTCAGGATCATGGGATCCTTTTCTATCAGATAGGAAGGGCTGTTGCACAAAATGTACTTCTAAGTAATTGCCCCATAGATCCTATATCTATCTATATGAAGAAGAGATCATGTAAGGGAGGGGATTCTTATTTGTACAAATGGTACTTCGAACTTGGAACGAGCATGAAGAAATTAACGATACTTCTTTATCTTTTGAGTTGTTCTGCCGGATCGGTCGCTCAAGATCTTTGGTCTTCATCCAGACACGATGAAAAAAATTGGATCACTTCTTATGGATTCGTTGAGAATGATTCTGATCTAGTTCATGGCCTATTACTATTATTACTATTAGAAGTAGAAGGCGCTCCGGCTCTGGCGGGATCCTCACGGACAGAAAGAGATTGCAGTCAGTTTGATAATAATCGAGTGACATTACTTCTTCGGTCCGAACCAAGGAATCAGTTAGATATGATGCAAAATGGATCTTGTTCTATCGTTGATCAGAGATTTCTATATGAAAAATACGAATCGGAGTTTGAAGAAGGGGAAGGGGCCCTCGATCCGCAACAGATAGAGGAGGATTTATTCAATCACATAGTTTGGGCTCCTAGAATATGGCGCCCTTGTGGCAATCTATTTGATTGTATCGAAAGGCCCACTGAATTGGGATTTCCCTATTGGACTGGGTCATTTCGGGGAAAATGGATCATTTATCATAAAGAGGATGAGCTTCAAGAGAATGATTCGGAGTTCTTGCAGAGTGGAACCATGCAGTACCAGACACAAGATAGATCTTCCAAAGAACAAGGTTTTTTTCGAACAAGCCAATTCATTTGGGACCCTGCGGATCCATTCTTTTCCCTATTCAAAGATCAGCCCTTTGTCTCTGTGTTTTCACGTCGAGAATTCTTTGCAGATGAAGAGATGTCAAAGGGGCTTATTGCTTCCCAAACAAATCCTCCTACATCTATATATAAACGCTGGTTCATCAAGAATACGCAAGAAAAGCACTTCGAATTGTTGATTCATCGCCAGAGATGGTTTAGAACCAATAGTTCATTATCTAATGGATCTTTCCGTTCTAATACTCTATCCGAGAGTTATCAGTATTTATCAAATCTGTTCCTATCTAACGGAACGCTATTGGATCAAATGACAAAGACATTGTTGAGAAAGAGATGGCTTTTCCCGGATGAAATGAAACATTTGATTCATGTAACAGGAGAAAGATTCCCGATTCCTTAGCCGTAAAGATATGTGCCCATGAAAAGGGCATTAAGTGGAACAGAATTGGCCGGATGGTAGAGTCGTGGAAACACTTGTTTCTTCCA